AAAAGTTCTTCCGTTCATAAGAGAGAACAACTATTTCGTTTTTCGATGTGAATTTCACACAACAGGAGAGATACGATTTAATTCATATTTTTTGATTTATTTCATATTTATATAATTTTTTTGATTTGGAATATAATAGAATTTCTATTTCAAATTCATATAAATAACATATTATAAATAACATAAATAACATAATATAATAATTGGATATAATAATGAATTAAATCTAAGAATTCAAAAAATAAAAATTAATAATAATAAATTAAAAAAATAAATTTCGAATATTTAAAAATTCGAAAATTCATATTTTTTTGAATTTGTTTTCTCGATTGTATTCTTTTTTCAACACTAATATTGACAACAGTGTATCAAACAAATATAATCCGATCGTGAATAAATGAATCGATTTATTCATCTTACATAGGTTTTTTTGACTTCATCAAATGGTGGATTCGTTGGATTTTCTTTGATATAGACAAACAAGAAGTTCTTTTTTGATTCAAAGGTAAATAGAAATATTAAATAAAATAATGTATAAAAGAATATATAACCTAGTAGCAGACAAGGAAGTAGTCTATCATTTTTGATTTTCTTTTTTTTTTATTTATTGCGATTGGATATACACATTTTTTAGGGTTGCTAACTCAATGGTAGAGTACTCGGCTTTTAAGTGCGACTCCATTTTTTACACATTTCTATGAACTAATTGGTTCATCCATACCATCGGTAGGGTTTGTAAGACCACGACTGATCCAGAAAGGAATGAATGGAAAAAGCAGCATGTCGTATCAATGGCGAATTCAAAAAAAATTTCATTCATATTGGACCCGGTCCAAATTTTTGTTTGAATTCTTGGCTCGGAACAAATGAATTCCGTTGGGTTGAATTAATAAAGGGATAGAACTTGGCTGTTCCAATTATAGGGAAACAAAAAGCAACGAGCTTTCATTTTTAATTTGAATGATTAATCCATCTAATTTTACGTTAAAAAGAGATTAGTGCTTGCTGTGGAAAAAGTTTTTCCCACGAATGGATTATGGATTTTTGTTATAAGTCCTAACTATTAGCTATTCTTCATTATGTTATGGGGTAGCGAGAAATGTGTAGAAGAAGGAGTATATTGATAAAGAGATTTTTTTCCAAAATCAAAAGAGCGATTGGGCAAAAAAATAAAGGATTTCTAACTAGCTTGTTGTCCTAGAACAATTAAGCGAGGAGAGATAGTCCATTGATGGGTTTGACTTGTTTTCTAGGTATCTATTCATATTCGTTTTTTATTTGAATTAGAATAGATAACCTGTTTTGACTGTATCGCACTATGTATCATTTGATAATCCAATGAATCTATGATCCTTTGACCAAATATAATTTCTAAAATGAAGGAATATCAAGTATATTTAGAACGAGATAGATCTCGCCAGCAGGACTTCCTATACCCACTTATTTTTCGGGAGTATATTTATGGAATTGCTTATAGTCATAATTTGAATAGATCCATTTTTGTGGAAAATGTAGGTTATGACAATAAATTTAGTTTACTAATTGTAAAACGTTTAATTACTCGAATGTATCAGCAGAATCATTTGATCATTTCTGCTAATGATTCTAACAAAAATCCATTTTCGGGGTATAATAAGAATATTTATTCTCAACTAATATCAGACGGTTTTGCCGTCGTAGTGGAAATTCCATTTTTCCTACAATTTAGCTCTTCCTTAGAGGAGGCAGAAATCGTAAAATCTTATAATAATTTGCGATCAATTCATTCCATTTTTCCCTTTTTGGAGGATAAATTTACATATTTAAATTATGTGTCAGATATACGAATACCCTATCCTATCCATTTGGAAATCTTAGTTCAAATCCTTCGATACTGGGTGAAAGATGCCCCTTTTTTTCATTTATTACGATTGTTTCTTTATAATTTTTGTAATTGGAATAGTCTTATTACTCCAAAAAAATCGATTTCTACTTTTTCAAAAAGTAATCCAAGATTATTCTTGTTCCTCTATAATTTTTATGTATGTGAATATGAATCTATCTTCCTTTTTCTGCGTAACAAATCCTCTCATTTACGATTAAAATCTTTTAGCGTTTTTTTTGAGCGAATTTTTTTTTATGCAAAAAGAGAACATCTTGTAGATGTTTTTGCTAAGGATTATTCACCTACCTTAACTTTATTCAAGGATCCTTTCATTCATTATGTTAGATATCAAGGAAAAGCCATTCTGGCTTCAAGGAATGCGCCTCTTTTGATGAATAAATGGAAACACTATTTTATCCATTTATGGCAATGTTTTTTTGATGTTTGGTCTCAACCAGGAACGATCCATATAAACCAATTATCCGAACATTCATTTCACTTTTTAGGCTATTTTTCGAATGTGCGGCTAAATCGTTCAGTGGTACGGAGTCAAATGCTGCAAAATACATTTCTAATCGAAATTGTTATCAAAAAGCTTGATATAATAGTTCCAATTATTCCTCTAATTAGATCATT